GTAATTCAAAATATTAATATAATAAGAATAATGTTAATATATATATATATTATTTGAATTGTTCAATCAATTGGAAGATTCCCTATAAGAATGATACTTCTTATAATTAGATACCAGTTCTTATATCAATTGCAAAATCTCTCTAGTTTTAACACTTTCGAAAAATTTTCTTAAAATAAAAAAAAGGAGGGGATCATTGGACTAAAAAAGAGAAGAAAGAAGGCGAATCAATATGTGAATTCTTCACCCTTCAATTAGTCCTTCTCCTGTGTTCTTGTCCCAATAAATAAGTAATTGTAGGAGTGAAATTGGAATAGAATTCGAAAAAGCAAGACCAGCAAAGCAAGTCCACAGAAAAAGGATATGTATTTTTATTTTTCTATTTTTTTTTGTTTTTTAGATTAAACAAAAGGATTAGCAAATAAAAGCGCTAATGCTACAACCAGCCCATAAATTGTTAAAGCTTCCATAAAAGCCAAACTAAGCAATAAAGTACCCCGTATTTTTCCCTCTGCCTCTGGTTGTCGTGCAATCCCTTCTACAGCTTGCCCTGCAGCAGTGCCTTGACCAACCCCAGGTCCAATAGAAGCAAGTCCTACGGCCAACCCAGCAGCAATAACGGAAGCAGCAGAAATAATTGGATTCATGATAAGTTCCTCCTAACCTAAATAAAAAAGAAAGAAATAGTTAATGATATAATAAACCAATAAATTATGACTTAATTATTCAATTACCAAGATTTATTCAGTTAAAGTAATTAAGAAGAATTCCTAATTGAAATAATAATAGTTATTGAACTATACGAATTACTTCGAGACTTCTTTTTTTGTTTCTATTCTACCTACGTAGTTTTTTTGTGAATCTGTATAACCTTTGTTCTTATTTTACCTTAAATTTGGAACCATTCTTTGAATTCTTCGTTTTTTTTTTTGAATTTCTTTAGTCATTGAATATTCAATTCATAATTAGAGATGAAAGGGAAGGGCTTTGTTTTTTTGAATCCCTAAAGAAATTTAGGGTAGTAGCAGGGTAATTTTAGATAAAAAATATTAGTTATTTTAGATATATGGTTAGTTCATATATAATATCACATATACATGGGTTTCTTCCATGCTGTAAACCAACTATTTGTGTTTTAGATTCAATCGGATTCTAAAATCATTCTTTGAAACCTCCAAAACAAAGAAAGAGTTGTCTTATAATGATTAGATTATATATACCCAGTTTGAACCCCCTCACTCCTACTCTATTATTTTTATCTTGTTTTTTTTTGAAAGCCTCTCTTCCCCCTTTTATTATCCCATATGGATACAATCAATTTAAAGAAATTCGTTAGATTTCATTATTGTTGCTATAGAAGCATAGAAAAATAGTGATCGAAATGTAATTTTTTTGAATTCTCTTTTGGTCAATCGTTGAATTGAATGTGAATGAAACGGGAATCTCTTCTAGTTCTATATAGTATCTTTTTATCACACGTCGTAAACGCAAATATCATACATAATTATAGCTATTCATTTTTTATTTCTAATATCTAATATATGCTAATAATATTATATATATAATAATATTAAAGAATCTAATAATAAGATAATAAGAAATATGAAATAGTATTTATTATGTTAAAGTGAAATAAAAAAAAGAAAACAAAATACAACAAGAAAAAAATCTTATTTATTGGAGGAAAATCGAAATTGGTAAAACAAAAAGTCTTTTTAGGAAAAATAGGAAAAAATCTATTTAAAAGATCTTTTTCCTATTTTTTTTTTTCTACAATTTTAAGGTAATCCTTTTTATTTTACTAGAAATTTGATATTTATTTTATTTATACCTTATTACATCTTTCTTTTTTTAGGGGGGGATAACCCTTTTTATTTATTATTATTAATTTTGCAAATTTTCCAAATTTCTTTCTATATATTTATTGATGTTTCCTAAGTAGATTATCTTGAGCCACAGTATATGTGTGGCAAGTTAAACGAAAAAGACTATTTTTTTGAAAAAACTAGTCAATGATGGCCTTCTATGGATTCACCTATATAAGCCGCAGCTAAAGTAGCAAAAATTAGAGCTTGAATACCACTTGTAAATAATCCAAGGAACATGACAGGTATAGGAACTACTAAAGGTACTAAAGAAACAAGAACAAGAACTACTAATTCATCAGCTAATATATTTCCGAAAAGTCGAAAACTAAGCGATAAGGGTTTTGTGAAATCTTCTAAGATGTTAATCGGTAAAAGGATTGGAGTTGGTTGGATATATTTACTAAAATAAGCTAATCCTTTTTTTGAAAGACCCGCATAGAAATATGCAACTGACGTAAGTAAAGCTAATGCAACGGTAGTATTTATATCATTTGTAGGTGCAGCTAACTCCCCATGAGGTAATTGTATGATTTTCCAAGGCAAAAGAGCCCCTGACCAATTAGAAACAAAAATAAATAGAAACATAGTTCCAATAAATGGAACCCACGGACCATATTCTTCTCCAATCTGAGTTTTGCTCACGTCTCGAATGAATTCAAGAACATATTCAAAGAAATTCTGACCGAAAGTGGGAATGGTTTGCAGATTTCGAATAACTAGAATGGCTGAAACTAATAAGATAGCAATTACAACCCAAGAAGTAATAAGTACTTGGGCATGCACTTGGAAACTCCCTATTTGCCAATAGAAATGTTGACCTACTTCCACAGCAGATATATCGTATAATCTTTTTAATGTGTTGATAGAACATAATAAAACATTCATATTGTCCTGCCCTCTAAAAAAATAAGAACTTGAAAGGGAATTATTTTAATTCAAACATCTCCTTTCCTTTTTTATTTGTCTACTTTCATTTTTGATTTTGAATACCGCGACTAATCAGATAAAATTTTCATTTGTTCTTTTTATATTTTTATTTTTTGTGCAATTTATTACTAGTATAGTAACCGATTCCATAAATCTATGAATCCCTCCAAGCAAATCAAATAATTTATCTTATTATTTATTAATCAAGAATTTTGTATATAGTTAGAACGACCTTCACAAATTGCAAATACTAATTTGTTAAGAATTAATCGAATTGAGGCTATAGCATCATCATTAGCTGGAATCGAAATATCGGCGAGGTCCGGGTCACAATTTGTATCGATTAAACAAATTGTTGGAATTTCAAAAGTTATACATTCTCGAAGAGCCGTATATTCTTCTTGTTGATCGACGATTATTACAATATCAGGTAACCTCGTCATATATTTAATGCCGCCAAGATATGTTTCCAAATGAGCTAATTGTCTTTTCAATATAGCAGCATCCCTTTTTTGAAAACAATGGAGTCTCCCCGTCTTTTGTTGCGTTCTCAAGTCCCTGAATTTTTGAAGTCGTGTTTCTGTAGTATACCAATTCGTTAACATACCGCCGAGCCATTTTTTATTAACATAATGACACCGAGCTCTTATTGCAGCCCGCGCTACTGAATCCGCTGCTTTTTTTTTGGTACCAACAATTAAGAATTGTTTTCCCCTACTTGCTCCATCAAAAACTAAATCACAAGCTTCTGATAAAAACCGAGCAGTTCTAATAAGATTTGTAATATGAATACCCTTACGCTTTGCAGATATATAAGGTGACATTTTAGGATTCCATTTTCTAGTACCGTGGCCAAAATGAACTCCTGCTTCCATCATCTCTTCCAAAATTATGTTCCAATATCTTTTTGTCATTTATATTTATCCCCACACTTTTCTTTCATTTCAAAAAAAAAAATGGAAATGAAAGAAAGAGATCCGGTATACTGAAATAGAAATAAATAAGTGTTCCGAAGGAACCTTTTCTTCTACCGAAGATTGGCTATTGATACATGATCAGGCCATTTTTTCTATTTAATATTATTATTATCTTTATTACCTTTCTTTTCTTAAAAATAAAATGACGCAGATAAATCCGCCTTTAGGAATCATTTCATTATCTTAGGAATTATGAAATCCTAGATTGCTCTGATGTATCGCATAAATTCTTTGAAATGAAACAAAAAAAAAGAATTCTCTGTGGTGAAACAAAATATCTCTCATTTCATCCTCGAATCAATTCTTTTTTTGTTTCCAAGGTAATCTTGTTATATTGCCTTGGCTTTGAACGGTGCATTATTCTTTTGAATCCGGTACCAACGGGTATCATTCCCCCTAAAACAACGTTCTCTTTCAGACCTTTCAACCAATCTATACGACTCCGGAGAGCGGCTTTTGCTAAAACTCTAGCAGTTTCTTGAAAACTTGCTTCAGATATGAAACTTTGAGTATTCAGAGATGTTTTTGTTATTCCCAATAATAGAACTCGGTAGCAAATCGCCTCTTCTAAGGCACGCCCAGCTCGTTCAGCTCGCAACAATCCAATTAGTTCACCAGGCGAAAAAACATTAGACATTCCATCTTCTGAAACCAATACTTTTGATGTTATTTGACGCACAATAATTTCTATATGTCTATTATGGATGTGAACCCCCTGGGATCGATAAACTTTTTGAATTTTATTAACCAAAGAAATACGACTTTGCGCTATAGTTAGCTCAGCACCAATCAAGACTCCCCAAGGAATGCCAAGAATTCTTGTTATACGCCCGTTCCAAGTATCAACTCTCTTTTCTAGGTTCATCGATATTGAATCAATCGAACGAACTTCTAATACCTGTTCTACTTTTGGAAGACCTTGTGTTATATCACCAGATCTCGATTTTTCATATATAAATGTAACTAATATATCTCCTTCAGAAAGTATTTCTCCATAATGGCCATGAACAGTTGCTCCTGGAGTCGCCAAATAAGGGTTAGCCGATCTTATTCCTACAGAATCCATTTGAACTCTTAGAACTTGACCCGATTTTAGGTGTGGTGCATTTTTCGTTTGAACTATACATACATTTTCGCAAATAAATTGCCCAAGACTAATTATTGTAAACGTTTTTTCACAATAATTATGATGGAGAAAATGCCAATTCAAATAGAATGGATTTAAAACGATGTTACTACATAGATCAGGTTTATAAATTCTCTCGTTTTCGTCCATTAAATAATATCTTAATACTTGAAAAGTTTCCTTTAATTTGTCAAGTTGCAAATTTTTATTTATCAAGATCTGATTATGAGTTATTAAACGGTAAAAATAAAAATCTTCAACTTGAAGGGCTATTCCTAAAGGACCTAACGAATTATTAATTCGAATTATAGGATTTCTTTGAATTTGATTAATTCCTTCTTTTGTCCCATTGTAATATTTTCCATCGTTGAATGATCGTATTAGAAAACAATTAGATGATGACAAAATTATCAAAGAACGGCATTTCTCATTTCTATTCAACAACATACGAATAGTTCCGTGATTTTGGCTAATTGATTGTTGAATTTTTTCCTTCGAATCAATAGAAAAAAATGGATTGATGTTGATCCGATCCGACTCATTATCCAAGATAAAGCCTGAACCGGGCGGATCATTCCTTTTTCTTATATATGAAATATGGGATTTCACTAAGTCAATTCTTAAGAAATATCTAAACAAACCGTTTGTACTTATTTCAACAAAAGAAGCATGCGCATTTTCGATAGAAGAAAATTTTTTGTCTTGATCCCAATTTAAGACTAAACAAGTCCGAACTAATTGAATACTTGTATCAGAAATTCCCCGAATGGATTTTCCATTTCCAGAAAGTATATAATTAATAACTTTAAGTTCCAGATTATCTCTTTCCTGGAACATATCTTGGGGAAAAAGTTTTACTAAATTGATACCATCCGCTATTTCATATAAAATTACGGGTCGAACCAAAACAAAATACTTTTTTTTTGTAATTGTGATCCATTGGACATAGATCCAATTTTTCATTTTTTTTGATTTTTTTTTTACCGTTCCGGGTGGTATCAAGATGGCACTGTGTCGGGATATCTTATCCATTTCTCCGGGAAAATAGATATCCCCGGAAAATATTTTGAATTCAATCTTTTTTTTTTTCTTCTCCACTCGGACCAATCCCCTTACTCGACTTCTTATATTTAAAGTGATTGGTGTATCTACTTCAATGATACTATTGTTCCGTACCATTATGGAAGAAGATTCTGGTAAAATATGCACTTCCTCGGGAATGAAAAAAAAGAGATCTACTTTGATTTGGTATTTTGGCTTAAATTCTTTAACTCCTTGATACTCAATTAAAAAATTCTCTTTTTTAAAAATGGAATTTTTTCCTATAGTCCTATATTTAGTAATTCCCGAGCTCTGTGTTCGGTATTGAGGATCATCGAAATAAGCGAGAATACTATTTCTACGAAAAATACCATTGATTGGTATTTCAATCGAGATAGAGGAAGCTAACATTAGTTCTTTGTCTCGTTCTTGAATCGATTGGAATGGAATGATGAATCTATTTCTTCGCCTCTTTGCTAATAAATCCGTAGTATCATGGAAAATAGCAGGATGTGTAAAATGACAATGATCTATACATATGATTTGATTAAATATTGAATAATCTGAAATCCTTCTTTCTTTTTTACCAGAAGGATTGAAACGAAATAATTTATGTCTTACTCGATCATTCCTTACTAAAAGGTTACAAATATCTCTTTCTTCAGTAGAAAGATAATGAATGTTCATTTGATCTTGATCTTTTCGGAGTGAAAAAGAGACTGAACCGGATCTGTACGATCTTCCTGATAGTATCCATAAATGACTCGTTTTTGGTAAGATATGAACATTACTATATCTAAATTCTGATGCATGGTACACATCGGTACTCCAATGCATTTCTCCTTCTAAGTAAGAATAGACATGTTTTCGGACCTTTTCTTTTAAATTCAAAGTGTATGTTCCTGCGCGAATCTCGGCAATCACTTGTTCTGATTTTACATATTGATTATTTGGAACTAATAGAAAACTTTTTGGTGGAATAGTCACATTATGTATAATATCACCACTTTCTATAGTTACATACAAGTCTATATAACATAGAAAAGCAGGATGCCCATGACGTGTACGTGTAGGATGAACCAAATTCTCATTGAATTTTATTTTTCCATTAGAAGGTGCTCGCACATGTTCTGCAGTACCCCCTGTGAATACTCCGCCAGTATGAAAAGTTCTTAATGTTAGTTGAGTGCCCGGTTCTCCAATTGATTGGCCCGCAATAATACCTACAGCTTCTCCTAATTCCACCAAGTGGCCATGAGTAGGACTTTGGCCATAACACAATCGGCAGATCCAAGATGTATTCCTACAGGTAAAGGGGGTTCGTATAGATATTGGTTGTGTTTGAAAGGTTTTAAATCGATTGATAAGTCCAATTCCAATATCTTGATTTAGAACGGCGATACATCGCGAACCTCTGTATATATCGTCTGCTAATACACGACCAATTAATGTTTGTATCAAAATTCTTTCAGGCATCATTCCATTCTGGGTATTCACCCAAATTCCTCGAATGGTACCACAATCTGTTCGACGTACAACAATGTGTTGAACCACTTCAACA